GAAAGACAGGATTAACTGAGGCTGTTCAAACAGGCACAGGTCGACTAAAAGGTATTCCTGTAGCAATTGGGATTATGGATTTTCAGTTTATGGGGGGTAGTATGGGATCGGTAGTTGGCGAGAAAATCACCCGTTTGATCGAATATGCTACCAATCAATTTTTACCTCTTATTTTAGTGTGTGCTTCTGGAGGAGCACGCATGCAAGAAGGAAGTTTGAGCTTGATGCAAATGGCTAAAATATCTTCCGCTTTATATGATTATCAAGTAAATAAAAAGTTATTTTATGTATCAATCCTTACATCACCTACTACTGGTGGGGTAACAGCTAGTTTTGGTATGTTGGGGGATATCATTATTGCTGAACCCAATGCCTACATTGCATTTGCGGGTAAAAGAGTAATTGAACAAACATTGAATAAAACAGTACCTGAGGGCTCACAAGCGGCTGAATATTTATTCCATAAGGGCCTATTCGATCCAATCGTACCGCGTAATCTTTTAAAAGGCGTTCTGAATGAGTTATTTCAGCTCCATGCTTTCTTTCCTCTGAATCAAAATTCAATCAAGTAGATGCTTAATAAAAAAAAAGAAAAAAATAGAAATTATTTTTTTTGTGTGTAGAACAAGTAGTTATTTAGTTTATAGAAATCAAAGTAAAAATCAATTCTTCGGATTTTATTTTTACTTTGATAACATTTGGTAACATAAGATTTAATTGTAAAAAGAATTATGCGAATAATTTTTTTTTACCGATATTCCTGATTACTAATAAGGAAACCTCTATCAAACAAAAAAAGAGAGAATTCTTTCTTCCGCGAAATGAAAATTAGGCAAGGCGAATAAAACGAGAATTTCACGTTCCCTTCTTATGTGTATATAATTCACATATAGAAAATTGAAAAGTATAGAAAGAGGCAAGATTCTATATTTTTTGAGAATCCCCAGTTTTACTAATAATCCCTATTATCGGATCGAATTCTAACAAATTTTTCGGGAATTTGTAAAAAACTCTTTCTTTATTTTATTCAAGTTTATTAAATTTTTAGACAAAAACAAGATAATAAAAAAGGAGATTCTCGTACATATAAAAAAGGAGATTCTCGTACATATAAAAAAGGAGATTCTCGTACATATATATAATATTTAATATTTAATATTTAATGTAGAATTTAATGTAGAAAGGCGAAAAATTCTATTTAGTTAGTTCTACATTCCTTGTTTTATTATATTTATAACTTATTTTATTATATTTATAAAATTTAAAATTATATTTCTAAATTTTTCTCTTTTTTTTTATATATTTTTATTTATATATTTTATATATATATTTTTATTTATATATTTATTTTTATTTATATATTTATTATTCTTATTCTATTTTTTATTATTATATTTATATTACTTTATATATATTATGTACTCACATATACTCACTTAGTTTAGCTATACTTAGTATAATTATATATAAATTATAATGATTATACGAGACCTTTATAACAATAACAGGTACAAATATTAAATCCAGGTATCCATTTTATGACAACTCTCAATACCTTACCCTCTATTTTGGTGCCTTTAGTGGGCCTAGTATTTCCGGCAATTGCGATGGCTTCTTTATTTCTTCATGTTCAAAAAAACAAGATTTTTTAGATATAGATATGATGGGGCCAAATCTCATCTATTTTTTTTTCAAGACTTAGACTTAGACCATAACACAGATATCTTTTTATTAGAATAAAATATTTGATGTGGTTTCCCCCGAGCATAAGCTATTATGCATGCGCAAACATGATATATGCGTAAATGAATTATAGCTATTTGAAAAAAATCGGGATCGGGTCGAATGTCTGAAATGTAAAGTTAATGTATCCATATGTAGATATCTATAGGGAATCATACGAAGTGGATGTTATTATTTTAGATCTAAGCAATTCGATGAATTACTCCGAAAAGTTCACATCGGAATAGTGCTAGTTGATGAGAGTTACTTCGGAAACACACAAAAAAAGTCAAATTCATTTGGGTTATTCTCTCAATTTCAATAAAATGCAACTAGATCTAGTATGAATTGGCGATCAGAACATATATGGATAGAACTTATAGCGGGGTCTCGAAAAACAGGTAATTTCTGCTGGGCCTTTATCCTTTTTTTAGGTTCATTAGGGTTTTTATTTGTTGGAATTTCCAGTTATCTTGGTAGGAATTTTATATCTTTATTTCCGTCTCCACAAATAATTTTTTTTCCACAGGGGATCGTGATGTCTTTCTACGGGATTGCGGGTCTCTTTATTAGCTCCTATTTGTGGTGCACAATTTCGTGGAATGTAGGTAGTGGTTATGATCGATTCGATCGAAAAGAAGGAATAGTGTGTATTTTTCGTTGGGGATTTCCTGGAAAAAATCGTCGCATCTTACTTCAATTCCTTATGAAAGACATCCAGTCCATCAGAATAGAAGTTAAAGAGGGTATTTATGCTCGTCGTGTCCTTTATATGGAAATCAGAGGCCATGGGGCTATTCCCTTGACTCGTACTGATGAGAATTTGACTCCACGAGAAATTGAGCAAAAAGCTGCTGAATTGGCTTATTTCTTGCGTGTACCAATTGAAGTATTTTGAAAAATGAACTGAAAATAATGAATGCTTTTTTTTTTTCAAAAAATTTTCTATTTTGATAGAAAGAGAGTTCTTTCCTTTCAAAATCCGAATAATATTCATTACTTGAAGGGGCGCTTTTGTGCATTTATTTATCGAAAGGAGGCACTTTCTTCGAATTTTAGCAAATGATATATTTGAAAACAATATCTTTAGTCGAATTGGAAGTGCGAATTTGAAGTGGACTCTTTCTTATTCCATTTCTGTATTATTTCTAAATTCAAGTACTAACCACTGAATCATACACACAAAAAAAGCAGGGAATAGATTCATGGGCTCGATGACTTGTAATAGAACCTATCCTTGATATGAATATTAGTTAATATCATATGGAGTCGACGAATGAGGTGAGTTTATTAAAAATTCAAAGACGAAAAAATGGCAAAAAAGAAAGCATCCATTCCCCTTCTATATTTTGCATCTATAGTATTTTTGCCCTGGTGTATCTCTCTCTCATTTACTAAAAGTCTGGAATCTTGGGTTACTAATTGGTGCGATACTAGGCAATCCGAAATTTTCTTGAATGATATTCAAGAAAAGAGTATTATAAAAAAATTAATAGAATTAGAGGAACTCTTCCTCCTGGACGAAATGATAAAGGAATACCCGGAAACACATCTAGAAAAGCTTCGTATCGGAATCTACAAAGAAACGATCCAATTGATCAAGATACACAATGCAGATTGTATCCATACGATTTTGAACTTTTCGACAAATATAATCTGTTTCGTTATTCTAAGTGGTTATTCCATTCTAGGTAATGACGAACTTGTTATTCTTAACTCTTGGGTTCAAGAATTCCTATATAACTTAAGCGGCACAATAAAAGCTTTTTCAATTCTTTTATTAACTGATTTGTGTATAGGATTCCATTCGCCCCACGGTTGGGAACTAATGATTGGCTCTATCTACAAAGATTTTGGATTAGCTCATAACGATCAAATTATATCCGGTCTTGTTTCCACTTTTCCGGTCATTCTAGATACAATTTTGAAATATTGGATCTTCCGTTATTTAAATCGTGTATCTCCCTCACTTGTAGTGATTTTTCATTCAATGAATGACTGAAAAATGATTCACTGATCAAATTATAATGGTTGTTACTTTGTACATAAGCAAAACATTAAAAATTGTACTTATTCTTTCTACTCATACAAGGGATTCCTCCTATATTCCATTAACCTTTTTTTAGTAAATAGCAGAATCATAGATAGGGAACTATACTAGACTAGGAACCTACCTAATTTTATTGTATAAATTTTCGATACCAATGATTGAACCATGCAAACTATAAATACCCTTTTTTCTTGGATAAAGGAAGAGATTACTCGATACATTTCCATATCGCTCATAATATATATAATAGCTAGGGCACCTATTTCAAATGCATATCCCGTTTTTGCACAGCAGGGTTATGAAAATCCACGAGAAGCGACTGGCCGTATTGTATGTGCCAATTGCCATTTAGCTAATAAACCCGTGGATATCGAGGTTCCACAAGCGGTACTTCCTGATACTGTATTTGAAGCAGTTGTTCGAATTCCTTATGATATGCAACTGAAACAAGTTCTTGCTAATGGAAAAAAGGGAGCTTTGAATGTAGGGGCTGTTCTTATTTTACCTGAGGGGTTTGAATTAGCCCCCCCCGATCGTATTTCGCCCGAGATTAAAGAAAAGATAGGCAATCTGTCTTTTCAGAACTATCGCCCTAATAAAAAAAATATTCTTGTGATAGGTCCTGTTCCTGGTCAGAAATATAGCGAAGTCACCTTTCCTATTCTTTCCCCAGACCCCGCTACTAAGAAAGATGTTCACTTCTTAAAATATCCCATATACGTAGGCGGGAACAGGGGAAGGGGTCAGATTTATCCCGACGGTAGCAAAAGTAACAATAATGTTTATAATGCTACAGCAGCGGGTATAGTAAGCAAAATTATACGAAAAGAAAAAGGAGGATACGAAATAAACATAGTGGATGCATCGGATGGACGTCAAGTGGTTGATATTATCCCCCCAGGACCGGAACTTCTTGTTTCAGAGGGCGAATCTATCAAACTTGATCAACCATTAACGAGTAATCCTAATGTGGGTGGATTTGGTCAGGGGGATGCGGAAATCGTACTTCAAGATCCATTACGTGTCCAAGGCCTTTTGTTCTTCTTGGCATCTGTTATTTTGGCACAAATATTTTTGGTTCTTAAAAAGAAACAGTTTGAGAAGGTTCAATTGTCCGAAATGAATTTCTAGATCCGCGGATTTATCAACATAAAGTTTGTAAAAAGAACCAAATTTTTGTTGGCAATTATATAAAATTATATAATTATGTATAATCAAAAAAATTATG